CTAGCGCGCTTTTCAAGCGCTTAGCTTCTGCTAGCGGGGGCGGCAAGGCGTTCCGTTGGAAGCCTAAGCGGTACGGTGGAGATTGGTTGAAGATGATGTTACGCGGCGTTCAGAACCAGCCTTGAAGTGAATGAATTAGAAAGAACGAAGGACAATTATGCCATTAGGAAGAAGTCTTCTACAGAGGGAAAGCCTGTTACCAGTAAGTGGAGAGGAAAGCTCTCCAGAGATTCTTATCTCATTCCATTCCAGTGGCTCGACCAGTAACCAATGGCGAAAACTAAAAAATCCATGGTTTCCCGGTAGAACCCCATTTCGCCCAAGTTGTTGCGAAACCGGAAAAAAGAAGCGGTTTTTCGCACAGCTTGCTCATAGTGCAGGTCCCACTTGTATATCGTATTTGGCCGAAGAAGCATCGGACAGGTTGGAGTTCTTACCTTCTTGGGACTCCGTGGACCAAGATCTGCTTTCATTATATGGGCAATACCGATCTACTTTAGTAGATCATATGGATGTAGAAAAAGCTTATGATTTTGATGAAATGGAAACATCTCTTTTCCATTTCTATTTCCCTAGTTCATATCTTTGTTTCGTGTGTTCCCGGGAGTAATTCGATCTCTTCAATCTCGGGATACCACCTAAATAACTGCGGCCAGAGAGTAAAATAGGTCGGGAAGAAAGAGTCTGAGGTTGGGTCGGACGACATACATCTTGGAAGGAAGGTTCATTCTTTAAATCCGATGGTTACTTTTGTTCCACTGCTATCGAAAAGCTTGGACATAGTGCAACAAGAAGAGAATTAGCAGAATAGGATAAAGAATTTTCCTTCAAAAGAAGGGCAGTGTGAAAGGAATAGCGTTGAATCTTGAGAATGAGAATGTACGTAGTAAGTATTACCATTCTCCGGGGCGAAAGTTGTTCTTCTCCTCGGGGCTTTACTTGTATATTTATTACGAAAAGTTGCCGGAAGCGGAAGAGTTTGCCAGGATGGCTTGGTAAGCAAGCAACCAGTTATGTAGGCGCCAACTCCCGGTTCTTTCTCTTCTTTCTTTTTTTTTGTCCTATACGTCTGATCCCCTTTCCGGGGAAGGGGGAACATAGACGGAGGCACATGTAGACAGATACATACTTAGTCAATCTTTTGCCTAAGCGAAGTAGTAGTTGATCCCGTAGAGGCAAGGGTGAATCGAGACCGAAAGCTACTAATAGAATAGCATAATCTGAGCACATAGTCTAAGTAGCAACTGTTAAAGCTCCCTGGTCTCGCAACGGCCGGCTAAAGTTTCCCTGGGCTTGGGCTTGAATGCCGGTGTTTTGCTAGAGAGAGGCCAAAGTAGGGCAGAGCAGGACTTCGTTCACGCCGTGAAAGGCAGGCGTTTTTCATGGCGAGTCACCTGTGGTGGCTTCTGTGAAAAGCAGAAGGGGAGTGGTGAGGCGGGGCTCTTCACTCAATATCTGTAAGAGAGGTTGTATGAGGACTGATCCGCCCCCCGGCAGGCATCCGATTCTGCCCGCGGACTAGGCCTTATAGAATGGATTTAGTGGCTGAACCGCGTTACTCGTGATGGAATAGAGGTAATTCGCCGGGTCTGTCTTTTGCCCTGAGATGTGGGTTCGACTCCCGCTCACGACCATTCTTAAGAGTTTGTGCTCGACTGGCCAATCAAGTAAATCAACCGAAGAACGGGACTCTAGATAGTTCAACCAAATCTATCATTTGTCAGCTATATGAGATAACCTTTTCTCATTTTTAAAGAGCTTGTTAGGGCTAAAAAGAAATTCGTACAAAAATACCCCCGACCAGGCGGCATAATCAAATTCTGATTATAATAGATTTGGAGCAACTCTTCTATCTTATCCTTAATGAGTTCCTTTATAGTGTCAAAACAAAGGTCTCCCAGCCTTTCGGCCATATTCTCTTCATTTAAATTTCGCAGGCGTCCTGCCCTAAATACCAGTAACACTACGAGAGGCATATACCCAACTCCGGCTATTGTAAATATGTCTCTGATCATGTCTGACAAAAAACCAAGAATATGTGGATTCATAGAAAAGATTCTTTCTTTTTTTTTGCTCCGCTTTAGGCTATTTCTTTGTTTAGGTAGCTTAAAGACTCTTCTCTTTAGCAAGACCAACAGTCTTACTTAATGAGGGTAGCTTGGCGGTTAACCAAGAAAAGCATGGGATTTTTACTTGCACTTGGAATGAAAAAGCATTCTTTTCAATCTTGTACTAAGGTACACTGAACACCAACTCAATCTCTACTAAATCCAATGGGATACCGCTGCTACCACTATAGCCCCCGCCCCCTTATGACGTATGCCCCTTCACGGGATGGGAGGTGACCTTCGCTACACTCGCCATTGGGCAACCTCCGGGCAGGTATCGGCTTGTTCTATTCTGATGTCATTTTTTGTTATCTATAATATATCGGAAAAGCAGAAAGTCTCTAAAATGAAAATGCTGTAAATCCTTGCGTCTAGGCTTCCATTCACGGAAAGATTATATTAGTGAATTTTGAATGAAAAAGAATCGTTAAATCTTGATATGACAGAGCTGTTATTAATGTAGTGTTTATTAACTGGGTCTTCAATTAATTTGGATAGACGAACGAGGAATTTCATTATTAGTTGCGGAAAGGTCGAAAGATACTTTATTCGTATGAAAAGATAATTGTCTTTAATGTAATAGACTATCTTCTGATTGTTTCACATAGACAAGCAGGAGACGTAACGTAAGGATTAGCTAAAATGCGAAATTAGGGGTATGTGATAGATAGTGATCTATCTTGACTCTATATTTTGATACTTTTTACTTAATGAAATGAAGGTCAACAAAAAAAAGACTAGGTCTTATTATTACTACATGTTAGTACCATTCCCTTGAAACTTCCAGGGGTGTATCTACGTATTTTGCTTGTGCTTAATGTTTTCCGATTCTACTAGAAATCATATAAGAAACTTTTATAATTGTGAGTTTATTGGATTGTTTCATCAACGGTGTTGGGTTAGAATCCCCTTCCTCCCCTTCTCCTTCGCTGACTAGACTTGTGCCCACTCCACTGTCGATGAAGAATGCTTTTCGGGCGTAGAAGCTTTCCTTAACTAAAGCATTCCCTTTCCCGCTTGACTGGAGCATTTAATTTCTTTACTTGACCGGACCAATTCATATATAATTTATATTGAGAAGGATTCGCAATTGCATCACCCATTGTCTAATTAGTTTCGTAGCTTATTGGATTGGATCAAATTCATTAAGTTACACGGAATATGGCAGCCGTAGATAAGCAAGCTGGGGTTGACCACATCTGTCGAAGTAAAGAAGACAGTCAATCCCAATCGATGAGAACGAAGTATTTGATTCTTCGACAAGACGGGGGATCTAGTAGCTGCTTAATCTATGTCAGTAGGTCTCGATACCTTATTTTCAGGTAAAGCCCATCGGCTTAGGAGGACTCTCAATGGAAAGGGGGCCGCTTCCCGCTAGAAAGAAAGCTCGTTCTCGTGCTGCCCTTCTCATCCGTACCATCATCTCTCCTCACCTCAAACTCGGATGTCTTCGAAAGTGCACTGAACATTGCCTCTACCCCAGAGAAGATAGAGTGACCTTCCAGTAAGCTCTCGTTCGCTAGTCCACCGCGCCCCTACTATCTATCTATTAAGGGTGTCACCCAGAAAAGCTTTTACCGGGGTCAGAGTCCACTCTATCATAGGCCTTAGCCATATCAAATGTGCTCGGACTTGTTTAGTCATAAGTCAGTATAATAGGCCGTTGCGGGAAGAGGTGTTGAGACGTTTTATTTTTCCTAAGCAAAGATCGATGCTCCTGCAATCACAAGCAAGTCACTCTCTCGACAAAACAGAAAGCCAAAGCTGCAAGCCGGGAATGATTGACTTAATAAATACAAACTAAAACGTAGCTAGCATCGCTTGGCTCTGACTGAGTGGAAATACGAGGAAGCAGGCAAGCAAGTAGCCCTGTCCTAGAAAACTACGTCGAGGGAAAGATTAAGAGAAAATGAAAGTTAAGAGATAGATAGGCAACTGGAATTACGCACATACCTTTACTACAGCAAGCTCTATAATTCTAATTCCCTTTCTCCTTGGATGAACTGCATTGCTCATATTGACCCCAAGAAAGGGTGTAGGTACAGCTAGTCTCTCCACCGAAAGAGTCGCCACTAATCTATTACCTTAGCAAGAAAGAACAAAGAAAGGAATGGAAACACATGCACTTTGACTTTCAAGAAGAAAGACAGAACCAATCTTTCTTGTAGTGCTGAGACTCTTGAGTAGATAGGTGCTCTACTCTATGCCAGCCCCAGTCAAATGAACCCAGTAAGTAATAGAAGTCAGTCATCAATAAGAGTCTTGTATTGAGGTATAAATTGTAAGAGAAAAGATGAAGGAATGAACCTGGGTGAGACAAGGCCAAGATGTGAATAAGAGATGAGCCAATTAAGCAAGCTCATTATGAAGAAAGCTCTACATCGGAAATGATAATAATGTTAAGATGGATGAGTGGAGTGACTAGGAGAGAGAAGGGCTCTCATTAGTGCCCTTACTTTAGATAAATGGAATTAAACATATAAAGTAGTATATCCAGAGCCATACAGAATAGTCAAAAGGAAAGGGTCTACCCTTTTTTAGAACTTTCATACTATGCAATTAGCTACTTTTGCTATTGTGGAGGATAGAAACTGACTGACAATGTGATCATGATACGCTGTAGGTGGAAGTCAGAGCAAATTCCGCCCCTAAGCCATTGATCGCATAATACATCAAGAGCTAAACTTGATGCAAGACTGAAGGAGGTACTAAACTTAATTAACATGCCTAAATGGGAGGGCTAGCCTTATGAAATTCCTTGATCAAGAAGAAAGGGAAGGAACACGGGCATATTCACGTCTGGAGATGCGAATCCAGCAAGAAAACTACTGCTGCAATCAAAGGGCTGCCATTAATTAGTCTAACGCACAACGGCTTTACTCAATCCATTGCTTGTTCGTTAGTCCTTATGCACAAATGCGCACAGGAAGGAAATGAAGCTACATCCTAATAGCAGGAAAGAGATTCTATTACCAGTAATTGTCTAGCTACACGTACACGGTCTTCCATCTGCGCCTTCGCTTCGCTTGATGGATTTATGAGTCTTTACGAACTAACTCACCGAGGGATTGAACTTCCATCGTAGTAACCGTAGTTGGGCTCCGAAAGAAGGTTCTGAAAGAATTGTAGGTGAACATCAATAGGGAAAGCAAGAAGCCTGAGAGAGCTTCCAGGCGGAAGTACCTAAGGGCAATCACTCAGAGAACAAATCACACTATTAAAAGCACTAACAGCAGCAGCGGAAAGTTGCCTTGGTTGAGGCACTCTCAGATGGGCTTCTCCCCTAGCTTGAGGAAGAAAGAAGGGGGTGAGGAAAACAATAGCCTCAAAGAAGGGCATCCCATTGACTCCTTTAGGATAATTGGTTGCAGATGTTGAGACACCAGGTTCAAAGATGGAGGCTAAGACTTCTCACTCTTTATCCTCATTGGACTGAAGGAATACGCTGCTAAGGATGTCTGTCAAAAGAGTCCTCGCTACTCTTTGATCTATCTCCTCAGCTCTTCGATAGAAGCAATATTGGATTACAGGAACTACAGCCAACTAGTAGACGTTACGCTCCTCCCTCTTGCCAGGAGGCACTTCGATGCACTCTCCTTCAGGTAGGATTATTTTATAAACATTGAGGAGGTAAGAGCCCTATCAACCATACATTTCGCATACTAGTGAAAACTAGAAGCTTAAACTCCTTACTCAACTACAAATACAGTAAGGAAAGGGGGGCAACGATCGATCTTGTTTGACTGAGGTGCTCACTGGGTCTTTCAGATTGGTAGCTTCTTTCCCGTCTTGGTCCGTGTCGAAGAGAAATATGGAACCCATCAATGCCCGACCCTAGACTTGAATGAAGCAGCCCGGCTTGGAGCCCTATTTTGGTTATGGGTATCGTGTAGATCCAGCCAAATCCCATATTAGAGACATTGGGGCACCTGCACCTTTATATTAACAAAAAAGATAGGGACCGACCCTTCTCTTCTATCTATACGTGGGATACATTCCCTCTTATCCGGTTAGGGCTTCTTCCCAAGAAATGAACAAGCATCGAAGGCCATTAAAAGCCATGGTACTGAGACCCACCGCTCACCCAACTCACAGTGCGTGGTCGAATTCCTAGGGCGGGCCACACCACACTATAGAATGAAGAATGAAAATTGCTAGCCTTTATTATTTCACATTCCACGGGATTCTCCTTCTGCATTTTTTCCGAGGCTTCTTTCTCTAAGAGCGCATGCCGAATGGGCCCAATTATGCACCTGGCTGCCTTATTGCAAAACCCATCAATCCCCGGAGGTTGGTATACGAAATACAAAGAAAGGCGGAATTTGCAGCATTCAAGTTATTGAAGAAAGTCTTTCCTATAAGAAAGAGGGGGCATTCCGTATTAATTAGATAGAATGAGGGAAGCCTACTTTGATCTTGTTCTAAAGTGCGCCCATTAGTACTACTATAAGAGCCAGGCCAAACAACAGGCTTCTTATATAAATAGAAAGCCCTTTCCCTATCTGCCTTATTTATCCGCACCTATCTACTCTTTTCTTTGGAATGGAAGGTTCGGCTATTCAAATCGTAAGCATAGATTTGGAAATAGATAAGTGGAAGGGTTATTTTGTTCTATAAACCTCGCAGAAGCGGGAGAGCGATCAACCAATTGTTGGGTTCCTGTGCCCTAGTTTATTCATGTGGTTGGGTTAGGCGTATCCGAAACGTAGGTATTACTCTCTTTCTTAACCTGGCCTTACCTTTCGGAAATGTAGACGGGTAAAGCGGATGGAAAGTCTCTCATAGCTACATAGAGATCGAGCTTGGAGGCCAGTCTAGCAGGTGATTTGATCGGGCGCCCACGGAGGCTGCGAAGGGGAATCGGTTCTACTTGAAACGGGGACGATCATCCCAATGGTCACTCATATGGTACTATATGTAGGAGATATTCTGAAAGATCTCATAAGGAGAAGGGAACGACCCCCTTCGATCCTGCCTGCAAAATTGGGGAAGATAGATAAAGGGGAGCTGGCTTGACCAATAGGTACTTCTTCGCTCTAATCTAAATGGAGATAGGGCTTGATGAATCGAGGAGATGGAAACTTCCAAGCAACTTTATGGCGATTTGCAAAGATCGACTCCTACTGTGCCCAACAGCGCTTAAAAACAAGCAAACATTTAACATCTTTTTCAGAGAGGGTGACCGGTTTAATCCCTTCATCGGGAATATATATGAGCTCTCCGATTAGCAGACTCTGAAGAATGAGAAGGAACCACGGCTGCTGCTTCTTTAAATAAAAAAGTTTTGGATCATCAATATCGTTCTTGATGCTAAAATCTCCCTCTATAGGTGTCGAGGGGCTTTACGGCTTCTTCATTCCTAGCCGAACGTTTAGTATAGTATTTGACCCAGCCTAGTTCTGGAATCGGAATGTTTTATAGATATGCTTTCAAAAAAGCAAGGAGTTCACAAGCTATTGATCTACTATATAAGCAGAAAGGGGTGATTAAAAAGCAGCTCGAGACCTCATGGACATAGAGCCTTCCTCTCCCGTTGCTGTTCGGGCTCGGCCGTTAAAGGACGTACCCAAATAGAGCCGTTTAGGCGATGGAATCCTTTATCATGTTTGCCTATCTGACATGACTAACGTTGGTTTTTCTTTCTCAAATAGGGCCACTGGATGCGTTTGGGGATAGGAGGAGATTGACCACTAGGGGGTTCACATGACATGATCTGGAACGGGTGACTCCACTAGCAAGGGAACGGCGGATTCATAATCCACTCTCGCTAATTAGACAAACGGGAATCGAACCCAATTACGAGAGCCTACTATCTCTGTCCTCAACAGTCGCTTCTTTTCTTGCTATCCTTGAGTAAAGGGATAATTATGCTTATACTTTCTTTGGTCTTGAACTCGCTCCCCGCTTGAGAATGAATGTTGGAAACTCTTCGATGACATGTTCCTTTGAGTGCACGATTCCTTAGCTGTGCCTGTTTGGTACCGAGCTCTTTGATGGCCTTTCTTTATCCGTTCACGCTAAAAGGTAGTGAGTGGAGTCAGGCACAAAGCGATCCTCAGCAGCCGAAAGAAGCCTTGTTCGATCTCCTGTTGAAGTGGTGACTCACCTGCAACATAAGTTTTGCAAACCTAGGTTAATTCAACTTTCCACTGGACGAAGGCAAAAAAAAAGAGATAGAATACGACGGTTTTTCAGGCGTATAGAGAATGACACGATCATCTAGCCTTGGCCCTCTCATCATCTGATTCCCGAAAGGCAGAACTGAAGAACGTTTGGGACTGGGCACGACCCCTCTTCTTTCTTTAGACTATCGTTTTTTGTTTTCTGGATGTGGATTGAGCATTTTGTTGAGTATTGTTTTTGCGCTTGTTAACCTTCTTCTTTTTGACCGGACAACTGGATGCGCGAATCTTGCTCTACCACCCCTTTCTTTAAAAAGAAAGAACTCTAGTGAATGACTAAGAGGAAGTGCCTCTGTGGTTGTCAACGAGAAGTAGCTCGGAGGGTACGATCAGGGGAATATTATCTTTCCTAATGTCTAATGAAGTCCCGCTGTGAGTGTGATTCAAAGAGATGGCAGTGCTCTCTCAATCGTCCGAGGAAGATTAAAAAACCGAGTAACGAGTTCGCGCTTCTGTCAACGAGAAGTAGCTCGTAGAGAGGGGTCTTTCTATAGATCCTTATGTCTTATGAAGTTCTCTCTCCCGTAGTTAGTGTGAGAAGGCTTCAGTCTAGCTTCTAGGTGGTAGAGCCATCAAGGAGCTTCCCTGTGCTTCGTAAATCAATAGGATCCTCCTCGTGGGATAGCCTTCAATCAAACAAGTTAAATCCTATCCCTTACCTTAGTGAGACAGAGAGAGCTTATTCTTAGAATCTGGGGTGGTCGTAGATCAGAAGAGATGGCTAAAGGAAGCTAATTCATGCTAGTACGGATTCTTAAGTAAGCAATATAATAAACACAATAATGCCTAAGCAATGGAGTTGTAATTCTTAAGTATGCTCTTTCAAGCGAGTTGTCAGGTAAGTCAGGTAAGAAGTCAGGCTAGCTCATTCCAAGCAAGAGAGGCAGGCAAGAAAGGAAGCATAGCATGCAAGGCACTTCTCGCTCTTTAATAATGCTAGTGGTTCTGCTCCGGTAGGCAAGATATAAGAAAAGCTAACAATGAAAGCTCTAAGCAAGGCAAGGAAGCTTCTCTACTAAGCACTTCACTCTAGTTGTTATGATTATGCTAATGAAAGCAAGGTAGCTTAGCTTGCTTACTCTCCCTGACCTCTTGCTGGAAGCATCGGAATCAAAAGATTGAGAAGGAGGTGGAGTATGCAAGCAACCTTTGCTTTGGATCCGGAGATTGAGATGATGCCTAATGGCTCTAGTCAGCTGCTTCTTACCCTCCAGTTCCCCACCCCCCGAGTCCTTTTGATGGATGCTTTGTAGCTTACCTTCGAAAGATGTTCTATTGGGTCACCTCCTTCCATTGGGAGAGAGATCAGGAGAGCTGGGTTTGGTAGTTCCCGTTAGCTGGCAAGGATACGAATACAGGTAAAGTAATTGGTTTATTGGACTTTGAATGCTGCCTGGCAGCGGAGCGGCTGGAAGAGAAAGAAAAGGAGGTGGAGCTGGGCCAGCAGAGGCACTTGAGAATGAGATGTTTGGTTCTTATCCGGGGTCATTGGATAGGGTGAAAGGCTAGCTTCTGAATCACAGGTTCCTGGTTCAGATGCCGCAAATCCGGTGTGTTGTCTCCTTGAACAGAGAGTAAGAAAGCAGAAATGCCTTCCTCCCTCATTCACGGACACTAAGCAGGGGCGGGCTTTCAAAGTAGTAGCGCTAGCGGCGCAGAAGGAGCTTGACACCATTGAATCAAGTTTGAAAGACTACGTATGAAAGAAGAATCCCCAGAGGGAGTGAACGGAGCTGCGCGAAGTGAGAACTAGAGCTTTAGGTTAACGTCACAGAGCCGGTAGGAACGGCACGTGCTGTATGAAACAATATGGCTCACTTAGGCCCGACGCCAGGACGCTTGTACTAGGATAGCCTATAAGACTTGTGGAGATAATATTAATATAAACCATGGGCCCGGCTAACAAAGGTACTAGAACCTTCTAGCTGATGGTAAAATCTTGGTCTCTGCCTATCGCCGGGACGTGTGATGCGGAGGCTTCCGTCCCCAAGGACGGACTGGGAAGTTATTCCCCTTCAACTTGACCAGCTTAATCACCTAAAGCCTATGAATGAATCTCAACCGTATCCACGTCACATTCAAGGTCGATTAATTGGCTTATTTGAATGCTGAAAAACCGCCTTTTCGATGCTTTTAGTATGGTGACACTAAACTGAAGCGTTCATAAAACGAATAATTGATCCAGCGTAGATTTGAGTTTCAGCGTAAGCCCTAGTTACTAACTTTCCTCCCTTTCCTTACCTAGGGCAGGCTTTCCATCTTAATACTAGAAAGAGACTTTCAGCTTTCACTCTTAATGAATGCAGTAACGGGTGGTTTCCTAAGGGTTTTCCTTACCCTGCTATCGATTCAATTCGTGCCAGCTACGCTTCCTCTTCTAGAACAGTGACAGCCTAGTCTGATTCCCCCTTCCGAAAGTGCCACACATGCCTACTTACTTAGGTCAATCAGTTCCTTCCGTCGCCTTCCCCAGTAGCCCCTTTTGCCCTGTCCTCTTCTATTCCTATTCAACTTGGAATTTATTAAAGTAAGACACTAAAGCATTCAAGCAGGTAAGACAGTGACGAACTCGTCCATTAACTATGCCAGTTGCTTTCAAACAGAGGGCATATTAGAGTAGAGCACCCGCTCATTCTCTTCCTTAGCACAAGCACTAAGCGATAATAATTGTTTTATTTACTTATTTTTGAGAACAACTAAGCGATAATAATTCCTTTATTTACTTATTAAAGTAGTTACCGGAATGCTCATTTTTTGTCCATAAGTTCTCCTCGCCGTAATTCTCTCTGGAAGTCGCCCCTACAACCCCTTGACTCCTGCGGGCTACGTTCGAACTAAACGAGAGTAAGTAACCCCGAGAGAACGGACTGACTACTAGGAGGGGGAAGGACCTGCGCCTAGCTAACGGAGTTCACGAGGAACCGACTTCAGTTAGTGAAGCGAGGCCTCAAACATCAAACCATATCTTACTGAATAATCTGACTGAACCGAGTGAGGTATAGACAGATTATATTATATCACAGCTTGTGTTGTGGCGAGACGAAGGCTTGCTTACCGGACAAGAAGGATTAGACTTTAGACCCACTAATGGACTATAGCGAACGGAGAGAAACAAACCTAAGTCACTACTGTATTGCGAACCATAAGGAACAAACGCACTACCAGTGACTGGCTAAAAGATAGAACACTCTTTCCTATTCCTACTCCAGGCAAGTAGTACGGATACGGACTATAACTCCAGCCTACTGCTCCATACAGAGTACGGATTCAGGGATTTCAAACACTCTAATGGACTATAACGAGCTGAGTAGTGTAGTACTAAAGCCCTGAGTGACTCTTGGCTGCCCTCAGTGATAGACGCAATTACTTTGATTACTCTATTCCTACGAAACGCGCCAATAAAGAGTGGGGGAAGGGACGGATTTGAGACTACCGATGTCTGACGTGCTGATACATAGAGCAGCCGGGTAGTGGATTTTTTAGAAAGAGTGTTTCCTCCTTTTATTAGAGTATAGGTGTTTCCCTCTTCTCTTCTCCGTGTGTATTGAATGATGGAATCAACTACGAGACCGATTGGATAGTGGATTCCGGTTGCTCACATCACTGGTGATATGAGTAAGTTCCTAAGGCTACAAAAGTACAAAGGTAACGATGCAGTTGTCACGGCGGACAACACTGTACATCCAGTGGAGCATGTGGGTGACCTGCCCATTTCGCCCATGAAAGGAGGATCCAAAGTCTTGGAGAACGTTTACCACGTTCCGGGAATGAAGAAAAACTTGGTATCGGTTCCTCAGATTACAGCAGCTGGGCACTATGTGCTTTTCGGTCCAGAGGATGTCAAAGTATTGGCGAACGCAGATGTTCGTGGAGACATCCTAATGGAAGGCAGAAAGGTGAAGAAGCAAGAATGAATCTATTAATCTATTAAAGCTGTCTTTGATTGATCTTCGAAGCTCTCCTAAGGAACTACTACTCAAATGAAAGAAAGAGTCCCACCTACGAGTTTTTGCCTTACTCAGCGGAACCAGGACTACCCCTTTCATGCAGAATCTGTGAATGCGCTTACCTTGACTAACCTACCCGCCTAGATAAAGGAAGGATACCGAATGCTTATCTTCATAAACATCATAGAAGAAGTCTAACTAGAGTCATTATTAGGAGGAACCTTATTGGATTGATAATGAAAACCAGACTAGAGACGAGGAACTTGCACCGAAGAACAACAATACGGTCTACCGGACTGAGACCGACAGACTGCTATCAAGCGGGAGAGAAGGTTGCTCCAGATGAGAGTTGGTCGTGTATATTGCTTTCTCGCCTAACTACAGGTAAGATTCACTACCTCTTCTATCAATATAGCTAGTATAAAGCCTATTCCTTTCCGAAACTGTACGGTACGATTACGATGGTGGATTACTTATTCCGATCTACATCTCCTCGTGCTCGCCTCTGCCTTGCCTGCGGATGATGCCTTTCACCACTTCTTCCTACTCATATTCAATATTCTTTTTTGGCTCGAACTTTATTTTGAGCCGAGACTGTCTTTGTTGAGCTCTACGCCTTTGCCTTTGCCCACGAATTGCGCCTAGAACAGGGGATAAAAGAACATAATTACATTATCCCTTCGACGACTGAGCCGGGGCTTGCCCCTTTCATTTCACATGGAATTGATCGCCTATTTAAAGTAATATTCCATATTACCCTCGCTGACAACGTACCTATCTTAGAAATTCCTCCTATATTTACTGGATCTTGGGTAACTTAGACTGAGATTGGAACTTGATTTGATCATTCGCTCCTCATTCTTAACGAGATGAGCTCATTCATTCCTTGCGCTTAGTTACCTTCATTCATTCCTCCACGGAGAGAGGCTCTATGAAAGAAGAGAATACGGAGCAACCTTCGCCTGAGACGGGGCTTCCTTAGAGTGGACAGAGACTGTGATCCTAGCTTTCTGACTGGGCAAGCAGCTCCTACCGAATTTGCTCCTAGACTGCTTTCAAGGTTCACGTTCACTACGGACAGCAGGGACGGAAACTCCTACTGGCGTTCCTCGTTACTTGACTGACCCACAATCCATTAAATAAGTTCAGTTCAACCTGAGATTCCATTTCTACAGAACGGAGAAAGGGGAGAGCGGGGAAGTTGTTGAGTAAGTCAGTTCAGTGTTCAAGCGGATTGGCAGTCAAGTAAGGATAAGATCTATCTCAAGTAGGAAAGGAGTGAAAGTCAAGGCCCTGGAATTCAGTTCCGTAGGGAAATCAAGATAGGTGGTTTGCTCACCCGTAAAAACGAGGCGCTAAGAAAGAAGAAGTTAAGTCTACGCTAGGAACGAGTTCCGGGCTAAGGACGAAGCAAGTGCTTTAACCCTCCTATTGATTCTTTCTGGTAAATCCCTCTTCGCCTCGAGTCTGGTAGTACTAAAAAAGGTTTGCTGCTCTTCTTCTTTCTGAAAGATAGCTATTCTTCGCCTCTCGAAAGAGGCTACGTACCTGTTAAACGATAAGCGCTACGCTTTTCCCTAGGGCTTTTACTTCTTGTCTACAGCAGTTCAAGTACGAGAAAATGAATTCCTCTAGCTAAGTTCCCTGTCGAGAGGGAAGAAAGGAGAATTTACTTCGGGGCTTAAGGTAGTCCAGTCACCCTCAGGTCATAATAGAGTCTAGTATGACATCGGTAGGAAGATAATGCAGCTAAGCCGAGACTTGCTTCTGAGGCATTTCAGACTTTACTTGCTGTTGCCGATATGATCTTTTCTCTTGTTTCAGAAGTGGAGTTTGCTGCTATCGTAGATAAGAGTGACGGAATTGATAGAGCGAAATCCACCCGGAAAGAAGAACTGCAGCTCGATTTGAGATGAAATCTGGCAATAGCTCTAGGGCTGGTTCTGCACCAGATAAGAGAGTTGGGATTGAGCTTTTACTAAAGGACCTATTATTGTTATTGTCAATTCCCAGTCTTAAGACGATTATCCCGGATTCACCGACATTAGCTTCCGAACAAGCTCATGCCATCTCGTGAGTAATAGAAATCCTTTTCCTTCGTTGTTGCATCGGAATGCTAGTGCAATAAAATAAGACTTTATGAAGGCTGTGAGGGAGCTGCTTTGAGAGAAATTATGCCTATTTAATTCATTTTCTTCGATAGCATCCGATTACTGAACACCTTCAAAATCCGACGGCACACTGAAACAACTCAAGCGAAAGAAGCCCGCATACCCACTCTTCTCTCTCCCCCCTTGCCTTGGGCTTGGGGGCCTCGTTGTCGCCTTTGGCTTCAACTACTTTTGCTTCAGGGAACAGATAGCTTGCTGCCCAAGCTTACCTCCCAAAAAACAAGCCATATAGAGTGAGCTACCCGAGTGGAAAAGGTAAGAAAAGTCTTGGCTACGGAGGGAAGTAAGCAAGAAGTTCTGGTTGCGGGCTAACGTAACGGCTTTCAATCGTGTAGTTCAGTCTGGGCGTAAGGCCTATCTATAGTCCGGTCGGAAAGGCATCAGTTGTTGGGCTAGTAAGGCTCTTTCTTTCGCGGGCAGGTTACAGTTAGTTAACTCTATCCTTTTCGCCATCCTGGTCTTCTCTTTTATTCCTTCCTCAAGGAGTAATCCAGCGGGTTTAGCATATTCTCCATGCCTTTCTCTAGAAGTGATCTTGACCATAGAAGGGCCAAGGTTGCTTGGGCTACGGTCTGTCTTTCTAGATTGCCTAGGAATCTCCAAAATGGAATCTTTGAATCATGCAGCTTTGCTCAAGCACATATGGCACCTCCGCTCAGATGGGGATCATGGTCTCCCCTCCGGATCTTTGTTGTCCTCCTCAACCAACATATTGATATACTAAGGACTGGCGAATTCACACTTCTTCAAGTTCAGCCCCGTGCTTCAAGGCAGGCATCCGAAACAGATCTGGGACTTTGCACATGCTCTTACCATGTCCCACTGAAAACCGGGATGTTGAGGATACCAATACAGAGTGAGAACAGTATGGTAACCTACATAACTCATCAGCCTCATGGATGGACACGATCCCTTACCCTGTGCTATAAGTCGCGCCTTAGCCTATCTTGAGAAGGAAGAAATAGTTAGGTTGGACGGCCGAGGTACCTTACTTCCCAACTGAAGGAGATGTCTAAATGTCATTAGATACGGAATTGGAAGATAGAAAGGATGGTTCGGTCCCCCCATAAAAATCGCCTTAGCATTTAGCATCTCTATCTTCATTCCTTCCCATAGGCATTAGCCTCAGAATCTCCATCTGATCTGAATCCCATTCACATCGTGTGAAGCCAAATCTGAAGTTTGATTCAGAGCTAGTTTCAAACTATAGGGTAGGGGCTCTTCCCGCGCTATTGCGTACGTACTTAGCTTAGCTAGTTTAGGGCTTCTATCGCGCTATTATAGCTAATTTTAGGCTAAAAACACGGGGTTTTAAAGCTAGAGACGTTCAATTCATGCTTTTTTATGATAGCTATTTAATCTTGTTAGTTAATCCATGCCATGGTCGCCCCCGTCACAAAGTTGCTAATGGCTTTCGGTACGCCGTGCGCACGAAAGGATCTCAACTGGTGTAGGGTTCTCGTCCCACAGACCCCATTTCGGTGCCATTGCAGTGGGCTCACTGGGCCCTCCAGTTTTTCCGATCGCTCTTCTTGCGCGCGAAGTACAGCAAGCTATAGCCACTTTGCTTCCAAGCGCGGATCGCTAATCAAGTTGAGAGATCGGTCCTGACGTCGAACAGGTTGCCTCCCTAGGCGCGTCGGTGCGCGCGAAGGTTTTGTGGGCCCTTGATCCGATCCCTCTCTTGACTCGCAAGACGCGCTTTACTCACCATAGAATATAGAATAGATCGAGGAAGCAACCATTGCCTGCTTGTCAGGCCAGATTCCATCCGATCTTGTTTGACTGCTTATATACATAATTAGTTAACCCTTCCAAATAGCCCAGAAAATGACAGCCATCAAAAGGCCTAAGCACATATAGCCTCGGCCTGTCCAAATGATGTTCAGCGGTCTCTACCCAAGTAGCTGTGGCCCATGATCCAAAGGACCCGCAACCAGTCAATCATGCTATCCTTACCTTCCAACCAATCGGCCAATCACGCTATCCTTACCTTTCAACCAACCCCTTCGATTCCGCTTCTGCAGCAGTATATAATCTCGGTCCCTTACCTTGATGCCTACAGCTCAATTTGTTTTCCAGTGATGGCAAGAATCCGCGAAAGACTTCTTTTTATTTTTCTTCTTCTTGTGTTGTTTCTGAATGGCATCATAGCTACACGAGGGAAAGCGATGCTGCCCACTCTGCCGCAAAAGGGGGCCGCTTTCTTCCCCCCAAAAATGCCAGTTCCACCATCAGGGCCCAGCAAGCAGCATAATTGTGTTCCGAGGCTGCGTTTCATTCCAGCAACAGTAGTATATGGTTCAAAACGCCTTGTTCCATCCGGCGCGAATCCCCTCCATCACTAGTATAGTGGAGGTGTTATTTGTATTGCAATAATGAATAAATGTACGAACACAAATAATGAGCAGACCAGCCCACTTTTATATGTGGGTTCATTTCATAATGTATTTTTGTTTTGAATAAAGAAGCGCGCTCCTGTTAGTGTAACGTAGGTGTCTTTCTCGGTTGATGGATGGGATAAATGCCTATATCGCTTTGTAATGTTATTGTCATGTTGATGCTATATTAAAGAATATAATCTAAAAAAGTTGCTCAAGACTTAGTCCCATTCTTTATAATTGTCTTTCTCGTACTGTGTAAACGAACTTCAAGTCTTAATTGTGTACTCAACAGGAAGCGTCACAGCCTAGGTTTGGGCCACCCCCGATGTCGATCTGCAGTAATAGTTTTCGAAAGTAGTTTTCCGAGGTAGGTTCTATTTTAACCTAGAGCGATTTGCCTGCTTCTTTCTAGGCTATAGTTTACCTGTATCATGCAAATGTCCAACACTTAGGTGCTTTCTAAGATCATCCTATATGAAAGATGTATGACATGTGTGGATAATGAATGACTTGCATGGTATGCAATCTGAACGTCCACAGAGTACAAAAGGTAAGACCTAATAAGAGAAATGAGCTTAGCACAACACGATATGGGATAGAAACCTAATCCTAAAAGGAGAAAACCCATCACTGAACAATCATAGGAATAGAAGAAATAGGTTCAGACCAAGTGACAGAACTCTCTATGAGTTGGGCTACATAAAAGAT